AGAGGCTATTCCTCCCGGAACAAAAGGATCAAAACCTTCCACACCCCATGCTGGATTTACAGCTTGTACTCTTCCCGTTAGTCCATAAGGATCGGATACCCATATTCCAGGACCATACAATCCTGTTACATGAAATGCGCCAAAACCAAAGCACGCCACTCCTGAGAGAAATAAATGAATTCCAAAGATCTTGGGCAAATCCAAAGAGGGTTTTCCTGTACGTTCATCACAAAATATTTCTAGATCCCAATACACCCAATGCCAGATAGCTGCCAAAAAGCACAAGCCAGAAAACACAATATGTGCACCAGCCACACCTTCATAACTCCAAATACCCGGATTCGTTATAGTCCCCCCCGTAATACTCCAACCACCCCATGAATTGATTATTCCTAAACGAGTCATGAAGGGTATAACGAACATACCCTGTCTCCACATTGGATCAAGAACAGGGTCAGAGGGATCAAAAACAGCTAATTCATATAAAGCCATCGAACCGGCCCAACCAGCAACCAGAGCTGTATGCATTATATGAACAGAAATCAAACGGCCGGGATCATTCAATACGACCGTATGAACACGATACCAAGGCAAACCCATGGAAATACCCCTTATATCAATCAAAAATAGACTCTATGTAACTTTATTGCACTTTAAAAAAACTATAGTATGGTCCTTACTTTTTTAGTGGATTATCTTGGGGAAAGGATTAATATTTGTTCTATATCTTTTAGTAAGAATGTCTTTGAATTTTGAATAATAATAGAATAATTTTGTTCGTAGGAACAAAAAGAAGCAGATTTATTCTACACCCGATAAGTACCAATACGCAATGGTAGGGCGTTGATAGCATTTTATATGAGTAACTGCATATATATTTGTTCATCATCCAAAGGCCCCACTTGTAAGAATTTTCCTTTATTGATTCTGTCTTCCTTTTTTATGAACTTCTTCAATCTATGGATAAAATATGATAAAAGACAAAATATTATTAAGACAATAAACCTATTTTTACGCTTTCACATCAAAGTGAGATATAATACTTAATTTTTCTTTCATTTAATGCCTATTGGTGTTCCAAAAGTACCTTTTCGAAGTCCTGGAGACGAAGATGCATCGTGGGTTGACGTATAGTGCGACTTGTCAGATATATTGGGTCATATGGTATTTCCCCGTTCTCTTTCCCGATCGAGATATCCTCCCTTTCGCCCAACAAAGATTGATTGAATTATCCAAAATTTGGAGCGTGAAATGCAATTAAGTACGATTAAATTTATTTTTTAAGGGGGTAGACAGATTAATATTAGCAATTAGAATAATTTATGGTTGGCTTGGTTCAAACAATAAAATGAATTATCCAGGCTCCGTTTAGAAAAAAACCAATAGGTAATATATCTATGATTTCTACTTAATATCATATTCTATTTATATTATAGAATATTCGATTTATAATTTCTAATATAATAATATAATTAAAGTTATCTAAAACTATTAATAAATCGAGTAATATGATGAATGCATTGAATATTTAATATTTAATATTATATTTGGCGGGAGATATGAAATAAATTAAAAAAGAAAGAAGTCGTAGCAAAAAGACGTAGTATTGAGGCATTTGTCCTATATATGCAAATAAAAATCGGTCCGATCTTTACTCGGAGTAGAGCATAAACCTAAAAGAATTCAAGAAGACCATTCAGGAACAAGAAAATTACATCGTGATTTGGATTGGATTCCGATGAAACAATACATCAATGAGAAGTTAATCCGATAAGTTTATTTTTATTTATTTCTATTTATATATAGAAATTCTATTTACTATATTATATAATTATATATAAAAAGACCAAAACTCATATTTTTTTTTATGAAAGAAAAAGCCCCTTTGTTACAAGTTATACAGAGCTTGCGATGACAAAAGAAAAAAACAAGAATCTACACATTGATTCTTGTTTTTTTCGCGATTTGTGTTGAACTGTATGCATCAAAAGATGCATGTACGGTTCCGAAGGGATACAATTTTATCTCAATCAACCGACTTTATCGAGAAAGATTACTTTTTTTAGGCCAAGAGGTTGATAGCGAGATCTCGAATCAACTTATTGGTCTTATGGTATATCTCAGTATAGAGGATGATACCAAGGATCTCTATTTGTTTATAAACTCTCCCGGCGGATGGGTAATACCTGGATTAGGTATTTATGATACTATGCAATTTGTGCAACCAGACGTACAAACAATATGCATGGGATTAGCCGCTTCAATGGGATCTTTTATTCTGGTGGGAGGAGAAATTACCAAACGTCTAGCATTCCCTCACGCTTGGCGCCAATGAGTTTTTTATTTGATTTGAGAGAAAAAAGAAGACTATGCCTTCGCGATATATGAAATATAAATATTAAGTAATAATAGCATGGCACTTCGAATTCGATACGAGAATCTTTTTTTTTCAAAATCGTTCCATTCCATTATGTATCGAAAGAGTAGTATGAGATAAAAGGTCTTTACCATTTTATCTGATATATCAGGAGACCCATTTCAGCGTCACAAACTTTTTTGTTTTTACACCGAAAAACTCTTAACAATAATATATATATTATTTTTATGAAAGAATACAAAAAAAAAATCTCTTTTTTTTTTTCAAATATAAAAAAATTAAGTAAAAAAAAAAAGAAACTTTGGGATTGCTAAATAACAGACGAAATTAATATATATATAAAGCAACGGAACCATCATAGTATATTTTTAACTATTCCAAAAGAAAGGGTGGTTGTTGGATCATTCACCTATGTGAATATGATAGACCCTATAATTTCTTTTCTATTTATTCGATGTAAGGTAGTTTATAGGTATAAAGGTAGTTTATAGGTATAAAAGTGAATTCCATTGTAGAGCCGTATGCAATGTGCAAAAGATGCCTGTACGGTTGTTCAATTCTATCTTTCTTTTTTCTTAATTTTCTTATTTTTCGCCTTTCATCATGCGAGATAGAATAATTATTTATTATGTTATATCATCAGGGTAATGATCCATCAACCTGCTAGTTCTTTTTATGAGGCACAGACGGGAGAATTTATCCTGGAAGCGGAAGAACTACTGAAGCTTCGCGAAACCATCACAAGGGTTTATGCACAAAGAACGGGCAAATCCTTATGGGTTATTTCCGAAGACATGGAAAGAGATGTTTTTATGTCAGCAACAGAAGCCCAAGCTCACGGACTTGTTGATCTTGTAGCGGTTGAATAAAAAATAAGAGGAATTTCGCGCAAATATACAATTTGAGATCTTATCTTCTTACCAGATTTAATACAATAGTCTATGAATCCATTAATATAAAAATGATTCATACTTATCCGGTTAGGATCGATCTAAACCAGCCCATTATGTATATGATTCAACATGCCAACTATTAAACAACTTATTAGAAACACAAGACAGCCAATCAAAAATGTCACGAAATCCCCCGCTCTTCGGGGATGTCCTCAGCGACGAGGAACATGTACTAGGGTGTATGTGCGACTCGTTCAGATCATGGACTAGGCCAAAAACAATTGATCCGGTATAAATGATCAGTACCAATGAATAGGATAGAATGAAGACCACCATTTACTATACGATACGAAAAATTAAATATAGATAAAAATCTAAAAAAGATCTATCATACCTTCTATTGTATTGTGGTATCAAATTAATTTATGGTTGCCATTGGTACAAATCCAATCACTTACACTTTTAATTTAAGATGAGAAAGAATTCCCCATTGATAGCAAATGGTATTCATTAAGCAGGGAAATCCTATTTTATTTAAAAGCAGAATTAAAAGCAGAAAGATTATGCCCTTACCCTTTACCCTTCACTTTTGCAAAAACGGACTAACAGGGTCAGCTACTCAGCTAATCTTCATAATTAAATACCGTTACTGTATAAGTGGTCTCGTTGTGAAAGACCTATTACTGGATAATTATGGGTAGAGCCAAAGAGTGTGAACTGTACAAGTTAACAATAGCATTAATTAAATGAGGCTCCGGTGTATAGAGAGGACCTCACCGTTTAAGAAGTAACCATAGAAACGATGGAACCCACTATACCTATATTCTATTTACTACTTTTTTATTTACTATGTTTTTTTGATACCTAGTATCAATACAATTTCTTATTTTGAGGCGAGAAGCCTAGAAAAAAAGAAAAAATCGTGGTCGGGAAGGTTAGAGTAGCAAAAGCCATTGGAATTCTTATTTTATACATTGGAAGAATCCGTTTTGTTATTAATAGACTAGGAAAGGGAAAGGAAATAACTGAAAGAAAAGAAATCAATTAGTTATTCATCAAAGTTTCATTTATTCAATGACTAGAATTAAACGAGGATATATAGCTCGAAGACGTCGAACCAAAATTCGTTTATTTGCATCAAGCTTTCGAGGGGCTCGTTCAAGACTTACTCGAACTATTACTCAACAGAAAATAAGAGCTTTGGTTTCGGCTCATCAGGATAGAGGTAGGCAGAAGAGAGATTTTCGTCGTTTGTGGATCACTCGAATAAACGCAGTAATTCGATCCAATAAACTATACTATAGTTATAGTAAATTAATACACCATCTGTACAAGAGGCAGTTGCTTCTTAATCGTAAAATACTTGCACAAATAGCTATATTAAATAGGAATTGTCTTTATATGATTTCCAATGAGATCTTAAAATAAGATTAAGGAGATTGAAAGAAATCAAATCCAGTGAAATGTTTTAAATGGAGTTCCCTGGCAAATGAACTTGGGAAAGTAGAGTAGAAATTAGTATGATAAAATAGGATATAATATGATAAAGTCATCGCAATGAACAAACACGTTCAATCAAAAAAAGATTTATTCTTCTTCCCCAATTCCTTTTTTTCTTACGACACAACAATAAAATTGGAATTTTCAGATTTTTTGAACAAACTGTCAATTTGCATTTGAATTCGGATTGGAATTTTATTTTGATTCAATTGAAGAAGAGCAAGCTTATTTATTTTTAATTCTAAGACCAGTAGTTCTAGGAGTCGACTCGCTTCTTTCCAACTCTTTCTCATTATTAAGAAAGGGTAACAAAGATAAAATACGAGCTTGTTTTATAGCAATAGTAATTAATCGTTGTTGTTTTAAGGTCAATCTATTCACCCGTCTAGATAATATCTTTCCTTGTTCACTAATAAATCGACTAATTAAACTCATGTTTCTATAATCAATTCGATCCCCCGATTGTATCGGGGGCAAACGCCTACGAAAAGATCGCTTAGATTTAAGAAAGAGTCGCTTGGATTTATCCATGTTTTTTTTATTCCTTGTCTCGAAAATCCTAATGCTATTTTGATCGAATCAAAAATGATTTCGAATTTCAAAATAGAATTGCTTTGTTTTGTTTATATTTAAATAAATATACGATCTGTTATATATAATATGTCGTTTTTCGTCTTCCTTGGAATGGAAGGCGGACACGCAAGCGATCGATTCGATCTATTTCTTTATCTCCCCGTGAATCGTATGTTTGTAACAAGAGGGACAGAATTTTCTCAATTCCAATCGACTAGGCGTATTATGTCGATTTTTTTGAGTAATATATCGGGAAATGCCCATTGATTCCTTATTAACACGGTTTCGAACACAACTGGTACATTCCAAAATAATCGTTATTCGGGCATCTTTACTCTTGGCCATGAACCTCCTTTGGATTTTTGATTGACTCAACTCTTCTATCTTTCTATTTTCCGATCCGAAGCGAAGAAGAAGAAAGGAAGGAAAAAAATAGAAGTTGCTAACTTGAAATCCAATTATGAAAGATTTCGTTGCAATCTATCAATATAGTAATAATAAGTAATATAATGATTTCTAACTATATATTTATAATTTATAATCGCTGTACAGTATTTAAATTTTCTTTTTCATTGAATTTTCTTGTATGATATTGTTGCCATGCCACAACTATTCCATTTTCTTTCTCACTCTATTATTAATTAATTTAATTTTGGACCTGGAAACCCGAGTTCTTAGTTTAACTAGGGTGAACCCGCTTTTCTTCTTTTTATTTTCGAATTTATTTTAATTATAAAAAAAAAAAAGAAGAAAAGAAGAGTAAGGGGGGGATTAGTCACAGATATTTGATTGTATCTCTAATTTTCTTCACCCCTTCCTATCTCAATTACTATAATGAAAAAAAAGGGAATATCAACGCATCTGGAAATAAACGATTGATCTCTATCAATAAACCTGCTAAAGACCCAAACCATAGAGTACTTATTACCGGTGCCACGGAAAGGTATGTTTTTAGATTTCGCATTTAAAATCCTCCTTCTTTGTTATTTATTATTGTAATTTTATTACAATTTGTAATACATAATGCTATTACATATATGACCAGATGTGTATATGTAGTTAATGACTGACACTTGGATTTGTACGCAGAATCCCTAATGCAAATTAAAATGTATAACTTGAAATGTACAACGATTCAGTACAGTAGATATTCCTTTTCTTAAAAGAAAAAAAAAATACGTCCCTTTCTGTCTGAGAATTCCCGAAAAATATTCATTTTTTTACGGCGAGTTTCATATTTCTTTAGTACGTATATAATATAAGTCTATTATTATATGTTATATGATATGAGATTAAAAAAAAAATAAGAAATGACAAGATAATTGGGTATAGCACTGAAAGAAATAAAGATGTGGAAAACAAGACAGGGATTCTCTACAATACTACTGTAGGCCAATTCAAAGGGATGTAGCGCAGCTCGGTAGCGCGTTTGTTTTGGGTACAAAATGTCACGGGTTCAAATCCTGTCATCCCTACCTATTACTTATCTTATGAACAGTAACGAGGAGTCATTAAGATTGATTAAAATTGGCTATACAAAATCAATCTTTAATTTTCTTATTTACGATAGTATATATATCCAAGACGAGTTAGGTCACAAAATATTTTTGTGATAATAAAGCGCTCTTAGTTCAGTTCGGTAGAACGTGGGTCTCCAAAACCCGATGTCGTAGGTTCAAATCCTACAGAGCGTGATTAGATTCTTGTTATTTGTTAGGTCGAAAATAAGACTGAAATAATTGAACAGCAATCTGAATTTGACCTCCTGTAGATTAAAGAAAGTAGGAGGTCAATCAAAAAAAAAGGAGATATTAATTACTCAAAGGTCCAATTGATCACCACGTCTATATTGTAAATATGCAGTTACGAATAATCCAGCCAAAGTAATAGGAATTAGACCTAAGACGATTCCAAATAGAAAAACTTCAATCATTTCAATTTCTTTGAAAGGTGAAAAGGAGAGGTAATATCTATCCTTATATATTAATCAGTATTACCCATGAATCTCAATGACCAAGAATTGAAAATGGACACGGCAAGAAACTATAGAATATATGAACTACCACAGAAGAATTTTTTTTATGAATTGTTCATTCAATTAATTTCAAATAAGTCGTATCTTGTTCAGACCGATAAATATAGCTGAGGTTATAGTCA